GATCGGATTAACCAACCAAAGTTAGCTTCAGTCATTATGTATTGAACAGAAGAAAAAGCCTCAGTAACAGTTGGACGGTAGTAAAAAGTCATAGCAAATCCTGTAGCTACTTGTACTAAAAAACAGGTAAGCGTAATTCCTCCTAGACAATAAAATATGTTGACATGGGGAGGAACGTATTTACTAGTTATATCATCTGCAATCGCCTGAATCTCGAGACGTTCTTCGAACCAATCATACACTTTATTGAGATAGGTAAACCAAGAGGACTCCCCCTCCGAGAACCGTATAGGAGAATTTCATCTCGTACAGCTCAAGCAAAAGCACACAAAGGTTGATTGCAACGGGTATGTAATAGAAAGTTGGAAACTTCTTACTTTCTTTTTTGATTCAATCTTCTTTGACGAGACGAAAGAATAAAAAAATCCGACAACTCTTCTTTATGGTGATAGTGCCAAAACATCAAGTTGGCTCATTTGTCTTTATGGTGATCGTTAAAGGCCTCTTGAATCTTCTCGTTCCCTATATTTATTTTTCTTTTATTATTATTTTGATTTGTATGTAATTCAGCTTTTGTTTTTGATAGGAATTATCTTGTTAAGACCCTATGAATTAATTAAAACCTCAGATTCATACTACACCCCCGATGATTATGATTCTCAAGAAAAACTTAAAGTTTCGCCCAAAGCTTCTCTGAGTAAGAACCATTGGATCATCACTTATTTAATGAATCGATAATCGATATCGATAATATAATAATGACTCAAAATCCAAAGCAAAGATCTTTGCTTATGCTTAAAATAAGCATAAACAGGAGTTTCAAAGAAGAAAAAGCTTTTAATTTCGGATTTGCTAGCTTCTTATTCTTTGAAAAAGGTTTGGAGTCCGGCCACGGGGTCTAAGTATTCAATAAAAATCATAGTTCCACTATTTCATGATTTATTTCATATATTTCGTGTTTCAAATACTCGAATAAATATCCGACGAGGTAAAAACCTATCTTTATCAAGATGACAGATCGGTTCTCTGTACTAGCACTAGGATCAATTCTAACAAGTCACACACTCATATTCCGGAAATAGAGAAACAAAAAAATTCCGCGGTCGAACTACCAAAATAGAATGGGGTAGAAATCTGAGCCCTAAATTAGTCACTTTAGAGTGAAAAGCCGCGACTTAATGATTCTTGTGGATCTAATTCATTGAAATTCCGTCTAGTAAAACGGAAGAATTATAAATCTCCAAAATAATAGATAAGAATATTGCAAAAAGAGCCATTGCGACACCCATCAAAGGAGTAGTTCCCCATCCAGGAGCTACTTTACCATATTCCGAATTCAACGGTTTCAACAACCCCCCTAGACCTGTTTGTTTTGGACGTGCTTTTGAGCTCTCCTCAACGGTTTGTGTAGCCATAAATCTTATTGTAGTAATTGAGATCTGTTGACTTTGTATACTATTCTGTTGTAAATAAACAATCTTATCATAGATTCATTGTGATCTTGAAATTCTATAATAATGGAAACAGCAACCCTAGTCGCCATCTCTGTATCTGGTTTACTTGTAAGTTTTACTGGGTACGCCTTATATACCGCTTTTGGGCAACCCGCTCAACAACTACGAGATCCATTTGAGGAACACGGAGACTAATTGAAGTAATGAGCCTCCCTGGGGGCTCATTACTTCAATTGAGATAATGAAAAATCATTTCTTAGTTGGAACTTTCGGTGGTTCGCGAAAAAATATCGCGAAAAAAATTATCCCGAGAGTCGAGACTAAGAGGAATGTATAAACCAATGCTTCCATAGGTTCGATCGTGGTTTACAATTATAACTTTCATACCTGTTTATTTTGAATCATCTCCCGGATAAACGGATAAAGAAAAAACAAGAGTCAAACAAATGGTAGTGATTCAAATTAGGATTTCTCTAATACCTTAACCTTAGGTAAAAGTAAAAAAAAATAAAGAAGCAAAAGATATTCCAGCAATGTTGTATCAGACGGCTTGTTTTCTTGTAGTCGGATCTCCTAGTTTTTGGAATGCTCCAAATTCGACTTGCGAATCCAAATCTGGGTCAATACCCGCAAAAACATCTCTAAACAGGGTTCTAGCACCATGCCAAATGTGTCCGAAGAAGAATAGCAGAGCAAACGACGCATGTCCAAAAGTAAACCAACCTCGTGGACTGCTACGAAAAACACCATCAGATTTCAAAGTAGCACGATCTAATTCAAAAATTTCACCCAATTGAGCGCGTCTCGCATATTTTTTCACAGTAGCGGGATCGCTGTAACTGACCCCGTTAAGTTCGCCGCCATAGAACTCAACAGTTACACCGACTTGTTCAACACTATACTTCGATTCTGCCCTTCTAAAAGGAACGTCGGCTCTAACAATTCCGTCTCCATCTACCAAAACAACGGGAAATGTTTCAAAAAAAGTAGGCATACGACGGACAAAAAGTTCACGTCCTTCTTTATCTCTAAAGATGGGGTGTCCTAACCATCCAACAGCTATTCCATCCCCACTGTCCATCGATCCTGCTCTGAATAATCCCCCTTTTGCCGGATTATTGCCGATGTAATCATAAAAAGCTAATTTTTCAGGAATTTTAGACCAAGCTTCTGTTAAACTTTGATTTTCGGCTAGCCCAGCACTAACTCTTCGATATATTTCTTGCTGAAAGTATCCCTGATCCCATTGATAACGAGTAGGACCAAATAATTCGATTGGAGTAGTTGCAGAACCATACCACATAGTTCCCGCAACAACAAAAGCAGCAAAAAAGACAGCAGCGATACTACTGGAAAGGACAGTTTCAATATTACCCATACGTAATCCTTTGTATAGACGTTGGGGCGGACGGACACTAAGATGGAATAGGCCCGCTAATATGCCTAAAGTGCCTGCTGCAATATGATGAGAGGCTATTCCTCCCGGAACAAAAGGATCAAAACCTTCCACGCCCCATGCTGGGTTTACAGATTGTACTTTTCCAGTTAATCCATAAGGATCGGACACCCATATTCCAGGACCATACAAACCTGTTACATGAAATACGCCAAAACCAAAGCACGCCACCCCTGAAAGAAATAAATGAATTCCAAAGATCTTGGGCAAATCCAAAGAAGGTTTTCCTGTACGTGCATCAGAAAATATTTCTAGATCCCAATATACCCAATGCCAAATAGCTGCCAAGAAGCACAACCCCGAAAACATAATATGTGCCCCGGCCACTCCTTCGTAACTCCAAATACCCGGATTCGTTACAGTTCCGCCTGTAATACTCCAACCGCCCCATGAATTAGTTATTCCTAAACGCGTCATGAAGGGTATAACAAACATACCTTGTCTCCACATTGGATCAAGAACGGGGTCAGAAGGATCAAAAACTGCTAATTCATATAACGCCATTGAACCGGCCCAACCAGCAACCAGAGCCGTATGCATTATATGGACAGCAAGCAACCGACCAGGATCATTCAATACGACGGTATGAACACGATACCAAGGCAAACCCATGGAAATACCCCTTTATGAAAGAAAAATAGACACTATGTAACTTTATTGCATTGGAAAAATGATGCTAGGGACCTGTGAATTATCGTGAAGTAAGGATTACTATTTGTTCTATTCTATTGGTAATAATGGAACAATTCTGTTTATAGGAACAAAGAGAAGCAGATCTATTCTATACCCGATAAGTATCAATACGCAATGGGTGGTTGAATCATTTTGTATGAGCAAATGGATCCCTGCTTGTTCATCATTCGACGGGTATATTTTTAATAATTTGTCGTTAGTCATTTTGACTTCCTTTATCAAAGAGCTTCTCCAATCTATAGATAAAATACGATATGCTAAAGACCAATATTATGAGGACAATAAACTAAATCTACTATTACGTTTTCACATCAAAGTAAAATAGATTACTTCATTTTTTTTTTTTCATTTAATGCCTATTGGTGTTCCAAAAGTACCTTTTCGAAGTCCTGGAGAGGAAGATGCATCTTGGGTTGACATATAGTGCGACTTGTCAGATATATTGGGTCATATGGGATTTCCCCATTCTCTCCCCCGATCGAGATATCCTCTGATTCGCCCAAGAAAAATTATCAAAAAATTGGAGCGTGAAGTGAAATTAGATCCATTTTAGGGGAATCCAGATTAACATTATCAATTAGAATAATTTATGGTTGACTTGGTTGGACCAATCAAATTATCCAGGCTCCGTTTAGAAAAAACCCAACTTAGTAATATACCAACGATTGTTGCGTCTATTTCTAATTCGAAATTTTGTATTATCATATTATATATTTGACTAGGTTATTGATTGATACCTCATTAGAAATTCTCTTTTTTCCTATAATACTAAAAAATAGGAATGATACCTGTTAATCAATTGAGTAAAACAGGATGAATGCGTCGAAAATTTGGCCGAAGACATGAAATCGATTCAACAAAAATTTGTAGCAAAAAGAAATAGTAGTAGGTACATTTGTCCTATATGTGCAAATCACAATCGGACCTATCTTTTTTACCTGGAGTAGAGCATAAACCTAAAAGAATTCAAGAGGCCCATTCAGGAACAAGAAAATGACATCGTGATGGAGGGTGGATCTCGATGAAAGAATACATCAATTGAGAAGTTAAATCAACGAGTTTAATGAATCTTTTTCTATTCGATATTAGAGTGAAATTCTAGTGAAAGGGTTATAAACTTTTCTTTCTTATAATAAAAAATGGAAGAAAAAGCTCCTTCGTTAGAAAGATTTTGCTTTTTTTTTTTTTTAAAAAAAAAAGAGCAGGAGCTGAAATCTATATTATATATTGAGTCTTTTTTTCATGATTCTTTTGACCCGTATGCATTAAAAGGTGCATGTACGGTTCCTAAGGGATACAATTTTATCCTAATCAACCGACTTTATCGAGAAAGATTACTTTTTTTAGGCCAAGAGGTTAATAATGAGCTCTCGAATCAACTTATTGGTCTTATGGTATATCTCACTATAGAGGATCGTAACAGAGAGCTTTATGTGTTTATAAACTCTCCCGGTGGATGGGTAATACCCGGAATAGCGGTTTATGATACCATGCAATTTGTGCCACCAGATGTACATACAATATGCATGGGATTAGCCGCTTCAATGGGATCCTTTGTCCTGGTCGGGGGAGAAATTACCAAACGTCTAGCATTCCCTCACGCTTGGCGCCAATGAGTTTTTTATTTGAGATAAAAAAAGAAGTCTATGCCTTCGCCATATGAAATAAGAATTTTGAGTAATAATAGCATGGCATTTCGAATTCGATATGATAAAATTTTTTCTCAAAACATTCAATTATGTATCGAAAGAGCAGTATGAAATACTTAGTATTTCCGATTTGATCTATCGGAATCTCAGTGTCACAAACTTTTTTCACACCGAAAAGCTCTGAAGAATATTTACATTTAGGTTATGAAACATTTTTCCGTATTTTATTTGATCGGATCAAAAAGAAACTTTGGGATTGCTGAATCACAGACGGAATAAATATATAAAGCAACGGAACCATCATAGTATTTTGCATTCCTACAAAAAGAAGGGTGGTAATTGGACCTTTTTTCGATCTGGGTATGAGAAATCCTTAGGAAATTCCATTCGTGAGCCGTATGCAATACGCAAAAGATGCCTGTACGGTTCGATTTTTTCTTGTTAGTCTCTTTACCCCATTCGTTGAAACCCTTTTGTATGTTATATCACCAGGGTAATGATCCATCAACCTGCGAGTTCTTTTTATGAGTCCCAAACGGGAGAATTTATCCTGGAAGCGGAAGAACTACTGAACCTGCGCGAAACCATCACAATGGTTTATGTCCAACGAACAGGTAAATCTTTTTGGGTTGTATCCGAAGACATGGAACGGGATGTTTTTATGTCAGCAATAGAAGCCCAAGCTCACGGAATTGTGGATCTTGTAGCAGTTGAATGAAAATAGCAAGGATTTCAAAAAAATCCGCGATTTGATTGAGATTTTATTTATCGTCTTACCCGGTTCTTTAATATTCTATTAAATAGAAAAAATGCATAAGCATCCGGTTAGGAGCGATCTAAACCAGCTCAGTCTGTATACGATTCAGCATGCCAACTATTAAACAACTTATTAGAAACACAAGACAGCCAATACGAAATGTCACGAAATCCCCCGCTCTTAGGGGATGTCCTCAGCGCCGAGGAACATGTACTAGGGTGTATGTGCGACTCGTTCAGATCATGGGCTGGAACAAAAGAAAGGAACCAATAACAACCAGTAGTAATCCGTATGAATGATCAGTACCAATAAATAAATAAAATAGAATAAAATGCAATTTTTCCATTCACTGGCTAAAATCTATTCTATTCCCCTATTGCGTATGAAATTTATGGTTTCCGTTGGTGCAAATCCAATAAGCTGAGAAGCAATTCCCCATTGGTAACAAATGGTTATTCATTAAGCGGGGGAAATCCTATTTATTATTTAAGAAGAAGAAATTTTATACTTCCAAGAACGGCCTAACAGGATCAGCTACCTAGCTAACCTTCAGAATTAAATACCGTTACTGTATAGGTAGATCTCATTATGAAAGACCTATTACTGGATAATTCATGGGTAGAGCCACACAACGGTGTGAACTATACAAGTTACCAAAAAAAAAAAAAAAGAAGATTCATTAAATGAAGGAAAGGGCTCCGGTGTATAGAGAGGACCTCACCGTTTAAGAAGTAACCATAGAAACGATGGAACCACTCTATTCTTTTTATATTTACTCTATATATCTATTTGACTATGTTATTGATATTAGATATCAATCAATTTCTTATTTTTAGACAGTACACTTTGAAATAAGAAAAAAATTGTGGTTGGGAAGGTTATAGTAGCAAAAGTCATTGGAATTTTTATTTTATATATCCGAAGAATCCGTTTTGTTATAAATAAATCAGTAAGGGGAAAAAGAATAACTGACAGACAGCAACTCAATTAGTTATTCATCAAAGTTTCATTTATTCAATGACTAGAATTAGACGAGGATATATAGCTCGGAGACGTAGAAACAAAATTCGTTTATTTGCATCAAGTTTTCGGGGGGCTCATTCAAGACTTACTCGAACTATTACTCAACAGAAAATACGAGCTTTAATTTCGTCTCATCGCGATCGAGATAAGAAAAAGAGAGATTTTCGTCGTTTGTGGATTACTCGGATAAATGCAGTAATTCGCAATAAGGGAGTATCCTGTAGTTATAGTAGACTAATAAATGATCTGTACAAAAGTCAATTGCTTCTAAATCGTAAAATCCTTGCACAAATAGCTATATTAAATAGGAATTGTCTTTATATGATTTCCAATGAAATATTGGATCCATTGGAGTAATTTGAATAGAATTCCCCGGAGAATCAACTCCGGGAAGGTAGAGGAGAAAATCGGATAAGATTAATATAAAGTTGTCAAAATGAACAAAGGAATTAAATAAAAAATGATTTATTCTTCCCCGCTGCTTTTTTTTATTATGACACACGAATCAAATCCGGATTTTCCTATTTTTCGAACACAACACCAACCTAGTTTTAGTTCGAATTGGAATTTTGATGCGATTGAAAAGTAAGCTAAACCTATTTATTTCTAGTTCTAAGACCTATTGTTTGAGCAGTCGACTCAGTTCTTTCAAACTGTTTCTCGTTATTAAGAAAAGGTAACAAAGATAAAATACGAGCTTGTTTTATAGCAATAGTAATTAATCGTTGTTGTTTCAAGGTCAATTTATTTATCCGTCGTGACAATATTTTTCCTTGTTCACTAATAAATCGACTAATTAAACTCATGTTTCTATAATCAATTCGATCCCCCGATTGAATCGGGGGCAAACGCCTACGAAAAGATCGCTTCGATTTAAGAAAGGGTCGCTTGGATTTATCCATGGTTTGTTTATTCCTTTTCCCGAAATCCTATTTCGGTCGGATTTAAAATAAATTAGAATTAAAAAATAGGATTTGGTTTGTTTATATATGGGTTTATTTAAATTAGAATCTATATTTATATATTATAATATATTATAATATGTCATTTTGACTGTTCCGTTTATTTTTTTATCTCCCCATGAGTCGTATGTTTGGAACAATAGGGGCAGAATTTTCTCAATTCCAATCGACTAGGTGTATTGTGTCGATTCTTTTGTGTAATATATCTGGAAATACCCCTTGAGTCTTTATTAACACTATTTTGAACACAACTGATACATTCCAAAATAATCGTTACTCGTACATCTTTACTCTTGGCCATGAAACTCCTTTGGATTTTTGCTTCACTCAACTCTTCTATATTTTTTTATCTAAAGACAAAAAAAAAGAAAAAATTAGAACGAAATCAAATTATGAAAGATTTCGTTACAATCAATAGATAGTAATTAATAAGTAATACAATTAACTATATTTCTAATCTAATTGTATTAGATTTTATTAAGGATCGTGTATGATACTATTGCCATAGACTGGCATTGCCTTCTCTTTTTTCACTCTATTAATTTGATTCAAACCTTAACCCTATTTTAGTTATGATGGAATCGACTTTTATTCTTTCTCTTTCATCCCTTCTTGGAATTCGAAAAAGGGAAAAAAGAGAAAAAAGGGAGGTAAGATGTAGTTTTGGATATGGAATTAGATCTCTAATCTTATTCAAACCCGCCCACGTCAATAACTAGAATGAAAAAAAAGGAAATGTCAGCGCATCTGGGAATAAACGATTGATCTCTATCAATAGACCTGCTAAAGATCCGAACCATATAGTACTTAGTACCGGTGCCACAGATAAATATGTTTTTAGATCTCGCATTGAAAATCCTCCTTCTTTATTCTATTGTAATACATAAGGCTAATACATATATGATCAGATACATAGGGAGTTGCAGTTAAGGATTAAGGATCGCTTGGATTTGTACGCGGAATCCCTAATTCAAATTAAAATGGATAACAATTCCGTAGAAAATATTTGCCCTTTCTTAATAAAAAAAGAAAAGCCCTTTTCTTGAGCATTTCAAAAAAAAAAATGCATTTTCTTTTTTTATTATATGTGGTATAGGATATGAGACCAAAAAGAAGAAAGGGCAAGATAAATGAATATATCAATGAAAAAAAATGATATGGAAAACAAGGCAGGAATTCTCTACAATGACACTGTAGACCTATTGAAAGGGATGTAGCGCAGCTTGGTAGCGCGTTTGTTTTGGGTACAAAATGTCACAGGTTCAAATCCTGTCATCCCTACCTAGGACTTTTCCTCTGAGCATTAACAAGGGATCAGACCGATTAAGATGAAATTGGACATACATAATCTTTCATTTTTTCATACTATAAATGAAAGATTATGTATGTAAGATGTATTAGGTTAAAAAAAAGAAATCTTATTATGATAAGAAAGCGCTCTTAGTTCAGTTCGGTAGAACGTGGGTCTCCAAAACCCAATGTCGTAGGTTCAAGTCCTACAGAGCGTGATTCCATTTTTGTTAGGTTAAATAAATTACGCTGAAAAAGCTTTACTAACGCAAGCAGCTATCTCAATTTGATATCCTGGGGATTAAAGAAAAGGGGTGGGTCAAGAGACAAGAGATATTAATTAATCAAAAGTCCAACTGATCACCACGTTTGTATTGTAAAAATGCAGTTACGAATAATCCAGCTAAAGTAATAGGAATTAAACCCAAGACAATTCCAAAAAGAAAAACTTCAATCATTTTTTTTTATTTGATTTGAAAGGGAAAAAGAGAGGTAATATCTATCTCTAAATATTAATCGGAATTACCCGTGAATCTCAATGACTAATAATCGTCAATTGATCTGTTAAGAAACTATATAATACATGGAATCCTACCGAAAGAGTTCCTTTTTGAATTCTTCAGTCAATTAATTTCAAATAAGTCGTATCTTGCTCAGCCCAATAAAAAGGCCTGAAGCTATAGTTAAAGCTGCTAGTAAAAAACCGAAATAACCTG